GCCGAGATCTATCTTTTTCTAAATATCCTTGTAATTCTTCCATTTACATTTCTACTTGAGCCAGAGGCAGGAGGTTTTTCTTGGTTTATCAAATGATATATACATAGTGCAATATGGTCAGAACAGGGTATTATGTATTGTATTATGTATATAGTATAGTAAGAAAAAAATATATACCCCGGAAAAGAAAGAGGGAGTCCAATCAACAGATCTTTTTACCTTCCTTTTCTATCCAATTGGTTTATGTTCGTTATAATTACAACAGGAGAAAAAATCCTTTATTTTTGCAACCCAATCGCTCTTTTGACTTTGGAATAAATTCTCTTTATCAATATACTGTTTCTTCTACACATCCGTCTACAATCCATAATAAAGAATAATTAGGATTCTGAAAAAAAAAAAGAAAAAATCAATGGTTCACTCACAGGAGAACCCACTCTTTCCCGCATTAGGCACTAATTCATTTTTAACGTCTAATTAGATCGGGTAATCATTCCAATTAAGAACATAAGCTCGTTGCTTTTTATTTTACCAGAATTGGAGCCATAGAGCTCTATCCATTTATTCACTAGACCCAACTGTAAATGTGAATTTCTTTTGTCCCCTTCCAAAAATCAAAACAATCTTTTGGAACTGTAATGATCCGGTAAGGATAAACTCAAAGTTCTACTTTAACTTTGACTTTCATTTCAAATTAAATAAATTAATAAAATCAATTTATTATTTTATTTGATTTTCTATTTTATTACGACATGCTGTTTTTTCCATTCATTACCCTTGAGGATCAGTCGTGGTCCTATAGACTATACCAATAGTCTGGACGAATTTGTTGCTTCATCCAAATGTGTAAAAGATCATAGTCGCACTTAAAAGCCGAGTACTCTACCGTTGAGTTAGCAACCCGGATAAATAGGATATGTAGATACGATCAAAATATAAAAATCAATTGAATTGCACTGCACGACCCTATCAAAACATTGAACTAGCAACACATCGAAAAGAAAGATTTTCTGATCAATTAGAAACACAAAATACCAAAGTTAGCAGATCGGATTAAAAATATTCCTAATCGAAATGTAAAAATTATGGCAGACCACCCATTTTTTATCAAATTCTTTTTTGATTTTCCCTAAGAAAATACATCCTGTATGAGAGTAAATGCAGCAAGGCAAACCCATCATTTGAGTGAAGGAAACAAAAAAATCAATATGGGGTGGGGATAAACAGCCCTATTTATCTATGATCGAATTATATTTGTTCGATACACCATTGTCAATATAAAAGCAATGTTGAGAAAGTAAATCAAGTAAATAAAATAAAGACTTGTGTTGGATTGGCACAACATAAATAAGAAATTGGAATGGAAAAAATTAAGGAAAAGGTAAATAAAAAATCCCCGGTTTATTCAATCAATAAAAGTACGATAAGCAAGCTTAACCCCTTGTTTGTTGTTAAATTAAATTCCCCCACCAAAATATGAATAAAGCAAGAAAAAGGAAAATGGTGTGTAAATAGAAATAATTACACAAGGATAGATACTAGTTACCCTTCCCTACTTTATTTTATTTATTTAATAATTTTGTTTTTTCCTTTAATTAACTCAAAGTTCTTTCTTTAAAGAATTCTGCCTTCTTTAAAATATCATAAACAGTTCCTGTAGGTTGAGCACCTTTTTCAAGGAAATATAGAATAGCAGGAACATTTAAATAAGTTTGATTCTTTATCGGATTGTAAAAACCTACTTTTCGAAGATCTCTTCCTTCTCTTCGAAATCGAACATCAATTGCAACGATTCGATAGATGGCTCATTGGGATAGATGTAAATAAACAATGCCCCCCCTAGAAACGTATAGGAGGTTTTTTCCTCATACGGCTCGAGAAAAATGATTCCAATTTCTGTATATAATAGCAAGTGGATCCATAAAATCATGAATTTTACTATAATTTGAATTGAGTACTTTTTTCTTCTTCCTTACAGAAAAAGGAAGAAATCTCATTCATACTCATAACTCAAGTTGGGTAATTCTGACAAGAGAATCCTTAGACATTTATTGAGCCGTCTCTAAACTCTTTTGTTTGTCTCATTTCGAATCCATTTTTATTCCTCAGTCTGATCCAATTGTTGAGACAATTGAAAATAGTGTTTCCTTGTTTCGGAATCCTTTATCCTTGCTTTGTGAAATCATTGGGTTTAGACATTACCTCGGGGATCCTTATTCCTTTCAAAATGGCAGCAACATACCTTTTTTTGTTATTTCTTTCTATATAAATAGAATACGAATGATTGATTCCCTTGTGATACACTTTTCATCGAAATAGTTTTACCAATTTCGGAAAATTTGACTTTTCAAACTTGTTCTGAATTTGAACCTTTCGATTTAGAATTTATATATAGTGAGGATATACTTACAGAGTTGGTCTAACTTATTGATTTTCACTAACCCTAGATTCTTTCCCTTGAAAAATGAATCAATCCTTTCTTCTCGAGCTTCATCATGTACTATTTACTTATAACCCAACACAAATTAGGTTCCGGGCAGAACAGAACAAACTATGTCGAGCCAAGAGCATCTTCATTACTATAGAAGATGGCGGATGTAAAAATCCACAGCCAACCATGTCCTTCAAGTCGCACGTTGCTTTCTACCACATCGTTTCAAACGAAGTTTTACCATAACATTCCTCTAATTGAAATTTCAAAGCGGTATGGAATTGATTCAATATAAAATCATGAATAGTCATTGGTTCAACCGGTATATAATATTTCTATCTATGGATAAATAAGTATTTATCCGGATAAGGGTCAGCAAGGATCAAATTTATTTAATTTAACCCCATATTCTATCATATGAATTGAATGAAAATAAAGATATTCAATTTTACCCACATTTGACACTTGATTCCGTTTGTGAGAAACCAAACGAATTCTCAGATATGATTCTTAGAACCATTCTGAAAATTAATAAGAAAAGATTTTTCCCTTTAACAAATTATTGTTTCATGTGGAATGCAGTGTGATCCCATCTTTCGTTTCATGAAAAACGATCTGGGACGGAAGGATTCGAACCTCCGAATAACGGGACCAAAACCCGCTGCCTTACCGCTTGGCCACGCCCCATTTTGATTTCTATTCGAAATTAATCAACACTAATATTGGTATTGGTTATTCGTCAATCCCAACCCAAATACACAAAAACATATGGGATATTTTGTTGCTAGGATTCAAGACATGTAGATATAGAATCAAAAAAATTCATTGATCATTACATAGAATTCAATTAAGATATTGTATGAAAGTTGAATTCCTTATATTCTCATTTTAGAATGATAATGGGGGGAGGGATTTTTTATTTGGGAAAGTCCGAACCGAAGAAAAAGAAGGATTTCTTGATCTGCCTTTTTCATTTTTCCTTATAAAAATAACTCAAAATTATCTAATCCACAAGAACGAAATGCTTGTTATGCTTAATATCTTTAGTTTAATTGGTATCTGTCTTAATTCTGTCCTTTATTCGAGTAGTTTTTTCTTCGCCAAATTGCCCGAAGCTTATGCCATTTTCAATCCAATCATAGATGTTATGCCTGTCATACCTGTACTCTTTTTTCTCTTAGCCTTTGTTTGGCAAGCCACTGTAAGTTTTCGATGAAATCTTTAATACTCTGCTAAATTGATGATGTATTCGATAAAAAAATTCTAAAAATTGATAAGATCAGATAAGTCTTACATTACGAACCCTCGATTCAAAAATCGAAATTCTTGTATATTGAATGAATAACCGCAGCGATGAATTTGGATCAGCCTTTTCCCCGTTCTCACCTTCCGGTGAGTATGGACTATTAGGTACTCCACAATACCTAATTATTGATATGACAAGAAATTTCGGGTAACGAATGAATCAAAATCTTATTACAAATAAATTCGTCTTATTTTTCATTTTTTGGGGTGTCAAAACAAAAAAAAAAATGATATATGTGGTAAAAAATAGGCAATCTATTCCCCTTTTTCAAAAAAAAATGATCTTGGAGATTGTGTAATGCTTACTCTCAAACTCTTTGTTTACACAGTAGTGATATTCTTTGTTTCCCTTTTTATCTTTGGATTCTTATCTAATGATCCAGGACGCAATCCTGGACGTGAGGAATAAAAAATTTCTAGTTTTTTTTGCTTTTTTCGAAATTAATTCTTAATAATCTTATTTGTTTCATACATTTAACTATGATAAAATCAAGGGATGAGAATCTTTTCGAATTCGAAAATACCAAGTGATCAGAGAAAGCGGAAAGAGAGGGATTCGAACCCTCGGTACAAATAATTCGTACAACGGATTAGCAATCCGCCGCTTTAGTCCACTCAGCCATCTCTCCTAATTCCAAATTGAAAATTTGTTATGTGATGTAACACGTGAAATAAAGATTGATAAAAATCCACCTTCTTCTCTTTATTTTCTTTTTTCATTTGATTTTTTTTTATTTAATCTTATTTAACTTTTCCAAATTATTATTATTTATTTTATTATATTATTCTATTTTAATAAAAAAAAATATTATTTTATTATATTATTAAAATAGAAATTCGAAATATTCTAAAATATTCTAATAAATAATAGAAATTTTTTAAATAGCTATTAAAATTTAAACTAAGAAAAATAAGAAAAAAATAGAAAAAAGCAATTGATCAGGAATTCAATATAGATAATGACTCAAAACGGATCTCCTCAATAGAAAGAATATCTTAGTTCTTTGATTTTATATGAAAGGTTTATTTTCCCGGCCTGATCTGCTTAAGTACTGGCCGGGACATTTCTTCTTTTTTCCATTGATTATTCTTTTTTTTTCTTTTTCTCAGTTTATTACTTAATTTCTTACTGTTGTCAAGTAAGGAATAAAAAAAGACATATGATAACATATTATATATATATAAATACATTAAACAATATTAAATTACATTTAACAATTTGAAACATTCAAAATATTTCTATTCTAATAGAATAGAACTCAAT